ATCCAATTAGATGAATCGATCTAGCAATGATAGAATTTCGATTTTGTTTACAGAATCGCATAAAATTTTATCTAACTCCATATATGTGTATATGGAATATATGAAATACATATGAGCGGGGGAATAAAGATAAAGAGAATTTTCTATTCCAATTGGAATTTGCAACAGATCCAATTGGAACGAAATTCGAAATTGAGCAATTTTACTTAACTGAGTTAGACTTATGGAGTTTCGTATAGAATAGCAAACCAAAAAGTGATTCCATTTCGACTATTATTATGATATTAATATTCCAATACGATTGGATAACAGATACCGGTAAAATAACTAGATTCGGGATTTGATCTGTTCGATGAGCTAAAGTAAAGAACTAATCATCAGAAACAATCAATATAATCAATAGAAAGTTGATTTTTTTAGCATGTAGTTTTTTTTGTGACTTGAATTGTTAAGCTCAAAGCAAAATAGTTTGCATAGAAGAGATAGATTTTTATCTATTTTTGGTAGTAGAGTTCACATAATACGATTTAAGCGCATAATAAGAACATAAGATAAAGAAGGCCTTTTTTAACCCTATACGGATATATATAGCTATCTATATGTGTCTCTCTTTTTATATTGCAGTTCTATCTATTCTGGACATCACGTGTCATGCCCTATCAAAAGTTCTATTTTCTCTCAGAATTATGGACAGATCAGATATTCGATTAGTTATCTGTGTAAGAATTTACAGTCTGGGGTTTACATATATTCCTAATTGTTGTTATAATTTAAATTGAGAAGGATTTTTTTTATTGAAAAAAATCAATACTGATTCCTTACTTACATATCAATTTAAATTTTCTGCTATCCCTAGCATTAGAGAAATACAATTGGAGATTCAAATCCAAGAATTGTTTATGAATTCACATTCAATAGTTAATGGTTCCAATTTGTCTCCTTTTGTGAATGAAAATTGACATTTGGTTTTTTATTTCGGGGAAGGCATTTCCATATTTTATGGTTTAAGTTATTTTATGGTTTAAGTTTAGATAGTATATGTTTTAAGATACTATAAAAATTAATCGAAAAGATATATCCAATCCAAATCAAAAATAAGGAAGGATTTCTTTTATTTATATTTCATTTAAATTCATTTAAAGGGATTAAGATTAAAAAAATGGGATTTAAAGACGTTTCAAGATGCAAGTAAAAAGGGAAAGGGAATATTTTCGTCTCTTTTTTTTAGCACTTTGGCGACATGGCCGAGCGGTAAGGCGGGGGACTGCAAATTCTTTTTCCCCGGTTCAAATCCGGGTGTCGCCTGATTAACAAAAGACGCAAAATACCTATTCTCTTATGTTTTGTTGATATAATTTGTCAAATTTGTCCACAACAGAAGAAGTCGGAGGAAAAGGACTCTTGATACTCCCTTGATTCTAAACATCTGAGGGTTCCGTTTTCTAGAGTACTTTAAATTCTTTAGGAGTCAAGGAAAGTTTATAGTAATGAAAGGAAATCCGTAAATCTTGATATAATAGTCCGCCCAATACTTACTACTAATGTATAGGGACTGTTTCTTGATTGAATGGCGGGATAGAAAATCGAATTAGTAGTTGTGGAAAGCGCGGAAGATACTTTGTATACAAATTCATAAAAATTCTTGAGTACTTAGGAATTTAATCAATCTAATATCGATTGAATAGATAATTGGATTTTACTTATACATATCTATTCTATTTTTTTACATACATTTTTACTTTTCTATTTTTATATAACGTACAAAAAGAAATTCTTTCTTTTTGGTTTAGGTAATTCCTAGTCAAGAATGGAGTAGGCTGTCTTCAAATTGTTTTCCAGAGAAAATCGAGAAACGTTAAGGATTAGATCAAATAGAAAGGGCTATGTAAAAAAAACGAAATAGAAGTATGTAATAGATAACGATCCATTTTGATTCTAGACTTTTCGATTTTTTACTTAATGAAGAACAACAAAATAAAGACTAGGTCTTATTAATCTTATATCTTAGTCTTATTAATCTTCTATCTTAGTAAGATTTTATTAACACTTCTAACTTCCCAGGGTTTTGCCCTTATTTTGTTTTTCTTTGTCCTTGTGTTTAATCTTTTCCAATTCTACTAGCAATCCTATAAGAATTTCTTGCAATATAGAAGAATTTCTTCTAATTCATTCTATTTCTTGAATTCTTTCATCAATGGTATTGGGCAAAATCCCTTTTTTGACTCTGTGCCGGCGATTCTATTATTATTAGTATTAGTGAAGAATAATGGAAAATTTATTTCATATTCATATAGATAGGAGACATAATTCACATGGATATAGTAAGTCTCGCTTGGGCTGCTTTAATGGTAGTCTTTACATTTTCTCTTTCACTAGTAGTATGGGGAAGAAGTGGACTCTAAGGATACTATTAATTGAGTTCAGAAATCAAACTGTACCGATTCTTTTAGAGATCGTTCTGCAAAGACTTTTTTAATTTAACTATTGAAATTGAATTCAAATTCAATTGAATTAAAAGGATCTTCATTATATTCGATTATATTCGGGTGGAGTAATGTATTCTATGAATAATATATTAATAATATATGAATAATACCCTTTTAATCTAAGATATCTTATCTTCTTCGACAAGTCACATATTGCGCACTTAGTGCTTAGTTTAGTATTTGTTTTATTATTTTAATTTTATTTTAAAAATTGGATTTATGCTATATTTTATTGACTTGACTCATTTCATATCATGATTCAAATCTTTAAAAGATTAAAAAATCTGTGAGGTTTACTTTACTAATCTTTTTCCTCGACACCGGAAAAGGTTTTTATAGAATTCTTTTCCTTGGATGATCTGTTAACTGCTCAATCAATTACTTCTGCCTTCTTCTTCAAAATGGTAAAAAAAGTGCAAAATGGTAAAAAAAGATTTCTTGATTTTCTTTTTTTAATATATATGTTCTTTTATTTATATGTTTATATGCCCAGACTCTTTTTTTTTCCTTTTCATTTATTTTATTCTTTCGTTAAATGCGATTCCGTAATTTCTATTGAAAATAATCAGAAATCTAGGAATTCGAATTGTAAGAGTAAGAGTTGCTTTTCGACTATTTCAGATTAATTGGAATCAACACAAATGAAGAAAAAAGAAATAGAATTGGGGCTTTATGTACATTACATAGAGATAATTGATTTCTAGATATATGAATATGGATATAAAGATGATATTCTAGATTGATCTACATTAAGTATATTTTTATTTAAGTATATATTTGTATATAGTACAACTGTATACACTAGAATAACAAAAATAGATAGTATGGTAGAAAGAAAACTTTTCTTTCTACCATACTATCTGATCTCTATCTGATCTCATAGAATACTGCTGATTCTAGTCCGCTCATTTCATCTAAAACGGCGAAATTGGAATCCTTTTCATTTTCTAATCGCCGATATTAATAAGAACTAAGATGATATTAATAAGAACTAAGAAGTCAAGTTTCATTCAAATTAATCACTTTGACTGACAGTTTTTACGTATATTATAAGTAAAAAGGCAGTAGGAACAAGAATGAACAGCGCAGTAGCAATAAATGCGAGAATATTTACTTCCATAGTCTCACTCTTTCGTTTTTCTTTACTTTGCAATAACTCGGGATTTAATCCCATAGAGATGATAAATCTTTCGCCTCTAAATTCAATGATATGAATTCCATCTCGATGATATCGAATCGAATCAATATCATGAATAACAATATCGGAGCTATCAAATCGATTTATCGTTGATAATTGAATAGTATAACATAGAAAGATCGTTTATCCATACCGAATCCAAAAAAGGATTCCTGGTATAATCGAGAATTTTTTTTTTACTTTATTTTTCATTCTTTTCCATTCTTTTTTTTCTATAAAATTCTCGCCTTCCTTAGTACAATCCATTTGTCGAAGTCTCATCTAACCGTGTTTTTTTATTTTGAGACTTAGACTCGTTATAAACAAACCCAAACAAAGAAACAATAGAAGCAAAATGGAGAAAGGGGAATTAAGTTCTAAACTCTTTGTTAATGATCTAATCTTATTGTAAGTAAAACAAAAAAAGTGTGATAAAGACAAGGGCAAGTACAGTATAAAAAAGATCGAATATTCTACCAAATTAAATTTTATTTGTATCGTATAAATATAAATTCGATTTGTGTATGGACTGCCACGAAAGATATGGTACTCGATTCGATTTCATTACACGAATCGGTAGAAATCAAAAAAGTCAAACTCAGTATGGTATCTCTTGGAATCCTGAATATAATGTTATCTATGATTGCACTAATCCATATATGTCTTTATCAATCGGTACTAGTTGAAGAACTGAAAATTCCCATATTTCTATTTGCTTTGATAAGAACTGAAAAACGAAAATAAATATGAAAATAAATAGAAAAAAAGAAATAGAAATAAGAATAGAAATAATAAAAAATAAGAAAAAAGAAAAAGAAAGAAATGGAAATAAGGTTCCCTTTTGAAATGAAATTATACTATTTGTCCTCGAGAAAATGGAGAGAGAATTTGATATATATATATATATTAGTAAATTATTGAATTTTGATCTGTCGGGACTGACGGGGCTCGAACCCGCAGCTTCCGCCTTGACAGGGCGGTGCTCTGACCAATTGAACTACAATCCCAGAGAAATGAAATTAAAGTATAGAGCATACATATTCTTATGATTTCATTCAAACCCTTTCTAGTTAGATTTTAGATTGGAATTGCCACGTTGTAACAGAGACGTGAGTTTTCTATTGCTAAACACATGGATATAAACTTTAGCGATAACGACACGGATTACTACTCATTTTTTCATTATGTCAAATCCAAATCGATTGATAATCAATCTTTCAATGAAAAAAGAGTCTTTTTTTCTTTACATTTATCTTTTTCTTAGACTTTATACTTACAAATCCTGATATGAATCTGGATAAAGAGTAAGATCCGAATTTGTGGAAAAAAAAAATAGAGCAAATCAAATAAATAATAAATAACAGGTAAAAATATATCAGAAATTTTTACTTTTGTCCGCTTTTTTACGTATCAAGCATTTCAAGAGAACAAAGGGGTTATACCATTTCGTGGTGGATCAGTGAATTATTGGGCCGAGCTGGATTTGAACCAGCGTAGACATATTGCCAACGAATTTACAGTCCGTCCCCATTAACCGCTCGGGCATCGACCCAGGAAGAATCAACTCCAGACTTATTATTTATTATATTAACTTAATATATTTTATATTAAATTAATATATTTTATATTAAAAATCCATGATCAACTTCCTTTCGTAATACCCTACCCCCAGGGGAAGTCGAATCCCCGCTGCCTCCTTGAAAGAGAGATGTCCTGAACCACTAGACGATGGGGGCACAGTTGCCCGACCGTCAGCATATTATGCTCATATTATGAACAGTTTTTTGAAATTGTCAATATAACGAAATAGTCTAATTAGATTTGAAAGATCTTTCCGTCTTTCTGATTATTTTTGATTCGTCATTTCTATTCATGAATTATTCATTCTAATATCAATTGGAATTTTTATTATTTTTTTTTTTTTTTAATTATTTTGTTTTTATTTTAATTTAAAAAATATTTTTAAATATTTAAAATAATATATAAAATAATATATAAATATAATAAAATATAATAAAAAAAAAAATAATAAAATAGATAAAATAATAGAAATCGAAGAAATAGAATAGAAGAATAGAAATAATACGAAAGATTCTTTCCTTTCAAAGAATGGAATGATTGATTTCCCAGCAAGCCGTAAAGGAGGGTTAAACCCCACTTCTTCCGCTTTCATTCATTGATTACCTCATTGGTAAGTAAGGGGGATGGGCATATCTCTATCGCCGACTATATTAATAATATATATATATACTTATTAATTTTAATTTAATTAATAATAAATATATTTACTTTACATAGATTTGATTTATAATCTAGTTCCCTAGATATATGTTGTCCGCATAGTGGCTCATTCCTGAATTGGATCAAATGGGCCCTTTTAACTCAGTGGTAGAGTAACGCCATGGTAAGGCGTAAGTCATCGGTTCAAATCCGATAAAGGGCTTTGGCCTTTTTTTTTTCAAAAAAACTCCAGCGGTAGTATTTTTATTTGATTTAAAAGGACAATAGAGATGTTGTTGATATTTGTAATAAAAAGAAAAATAAACAAAAAACTCTACTAATTCATTCTAAAATTATATAATAATATAGAAATTTTAGAATGAATTTTAGTATAAGAATTATAGTTATAAAGTTAAAGATTTGTTTATTATATTATACTGAGATTATATTATACTGAGATAAGCTGGTTCTTAAATTGCGAAAATAAAATTAACTGTAAAGTTTAGATTAGAAATCAACAAAAGAAAAAGTAAGTGGACCTAACCCATTGAATCATAACTCTATTTACTATTATGAATATTAAAATTCGATATAATGAAATTGGAACAGTAGATCAGCTATCCGCTTTTTCTTTAATCTTCATATTTTTTTTATTAGACTCTGAAAAAATTTGTCGATATTTCTGATTCAATTTTTTTGTTTTTGTCCCTAGTTATTCTATAGGAATAAATAGGAATAAATCACTATTCCCTTCTTCCGCAGAAAAGTTTTTTTGAAGTGACAACATAAGACATATAAGAAAGATTAAAAATATCTTTCTTTAATTCCAGACCAAAAGATCCATTTTATATTGATAGTTTTATACGTATATAAGATTTATCTTTTATGTATAAATAGATAATCAAATTTATATATCTATCAGATAATGGTTTCATGGACCAAGTCTTTCCATATCGATGCATACACAATATTTTTATTACACCAAGACAATATAATGCAGAATAACTAAAAAAAAAATTTCATGGAAAGTTTCCTATTATTATTTAATATTGCATTGAATTAAATAAGAGGAAATCCCCTTTTTTTTTTCTTTTCTGACAGATAAAAAGTAAATAGAATAAAATATTTGAAGTGTCTTTCTTGCTTTGGCCTGTGAAAAGACATATTCTGGGGTTTTAGTTCATATTCTATTCATCTGAAGGCAAAAAAAATAGAATAATAAAGGAAAATCTAATAAAGAAAAAAAGAAATAAAATGAAAGAATAAAGATAAAAAATAAGAAATAAAATTAATTAAAATGAATATTGTAGTCGTTTACTGCATATGCATATAGGAATTCGAAAAGTACAAAATATTTATTTTTTAATTTTAAAAATAAATCTGACTAACAAGATAAGATCCACGAATAAGATTCGTTTTATAGAATGAGAGGATTCAGTCTGAGGAGCAACTGGTAAGGAGGGGGAATCACTTGTTCCTTGAATCGCTCTTTTAAAAAATTCATCTATCCAATTCTAATTGTAATTGATGACTCACAAAAAAATTCATGTTGATATGGTTATTAAGGCTAAGAATAAGTTAAAATAAAGGCTAAGAATAAGTTAAAATAACCGAATT